TGATTAGACGAAGAGATTACTCCATCATGCGCAACAAACCCAGGGGTTAGACTCCATCTTCTATATACGCAACCTCTGAGATATAAGGAAGATCCATGTCACACTAGGAATCAGCCGCCAAGAAAGGGGGAGAAGAAGCGTGTGATTCCCTGATCAAGACCAAGGCGGCGGGAGCTCCGCCTAGAAGAAAGACACAAAGGGGATAGAATGCCTTTCTTCTCTTAGGATATTTCTTAAAATAAAAAAAAGAGGTGGTATTAGTTTTGAAAAGAAAAGAAGGCCACCGCTTATCCAATTAATTGCCAATTGCAGCAGCAGACTCGAACCGATCGTTTTGAGTGAAGGCCAATATGGGCAAAAGGGTTTAAGTTGTCAACCGCAGACGGGGCTAAGCTAAGCTTTATCGCGAATTCAAAGCCGGGAACCAAGCTAAGGATTCATGACTAGCGCGAAAGCCTAGCGAACAAAGAAGCGCAGCCCCTCCATCGACCAAGACTCCTGACACGGGGACTCCTTCAATATGCACTTTTATGTAAAGTGGCTTTAGGTGCATGGTCATTGCCTCAGTAGGTCGATCTATGATGACTCGTGCTGAGCTTACTGGTCGTAGGAAGCTTGTGTCTTATTCATTCAAGAAAATAACGCGAGAATCCGCGGTGAAGAAATAAGGAGATCTTTCTATATCGAAATATCAGTTGATAAAATCATAGACAAATTCAAATTAAAAAAAAAAAGAATAAATAGAAATTGTATCGAATCCATTTTCTATTTTGGAACGAACAACAACCAACTAACACTTTGACTTTACTTTACTCTTATTCAAGTTATTTATAGTTACAGGACGGGGACATCTCACTCCTAAAAGAAGCCTTTCTATTATTAGACGATCAAAAACCAGCTCTTTCCCGCAACTTGTTCCACAAACTCCAACTACTAGAAAGGCTGAAACTGACTCCAATCAGTCAACTACCATCCACGAGCGGATACCATCGAGTTATCGGCCAACAAGGTTCGATGTAATTGAAAGGGAGCTCGTCCACTAGACATGCTACCTCGATTTTAGCGACCCATGCTTCATAAGTAGGTCCCGTGCCGTGCCACCTAGCTCTGCATAGATTGGTCGGATAGGTATGCCGGTTCACCCCTTCCCCTCATTAGCCAAGTTGGAAATGGAAGTGGTTGGCTTGCTACGACTAGCCGGAATGAGGAGGTTTTTCATGTCGGGTTCAACACCAAGGCAAGACAGCAAGCTACGAATAATCATCTAAGTGACTCTCCAGTTACGGCCGGGCTTAGGCCAAGAACCAGAAGAAAAGGAACTCCTTGACCTACCTAACCGAGTCAAAAAAGAAAGAGGAAAACAAGAGGAACAGCTGACAATCCCATGGGAATCTCCCCTATTTAGATTAGGGAAAGCAGTTACTAATATATATATATATAGAAAGAAGACGCCCTATTAATGAAGAGCGGGCCCCACTATGAATCATAGAAGAGACAGACACAGACACAAGTAAAAGAGTATACATTTTCATTGTTGTTTGTTTGTTTTCTGGTGAACCGGGCGTACTACTTTTCAACCTTCTGTGGACCTTTCTTCTCTTATGTAATTTCTAGTTGGTAGAAAAGACCCGAAAAGACCACGCTCACGCTAACTTTTCCATGTGACTATAGCTTTCTAACTAACGGAACATAAACCGATTCTATACTTGAAGACCAGGGGTGGGGTTCCTTGATATTAAGGTGTCAAGGCGGTCGAAGAAGGCCACAAGTGGAAGCAACCGATGCTTTGGTCATTCAGTTGACTCCTTGCTGCCAGTCCGTGCTTGCTGTCATGCTGGCAAAAGCAGGGGTTTCGGCCGGTTTTACCTACTATTGGATTTGAACCAATGACTCTCGCCGTATGAAAGCGATACTCTAACCGCTGAGTCAAGTAGGTCAAGCTGAGTCAAGTCAGAGAAGATAGACCCCCATAAGATAAGAAAAAGCCGCGCAACCAGAGTCCCTCTTACTATACAAGGGGGGGCGGAGCGCTAAGAAAGAGAAAGCGTTATCACTATACGAAATGAAGCAGCGGCTAGCACGCTAAGATCAACCACTTGGAGAACGTGGAACCTTTCTTTCTCGGTCGTCTGTCTTAATATAAGTGGATTCCGATTCATGCGGTCGTTCTCTGCTGCATTGGTGTTTTCCCTCTCCACTCTCCACCATAACAAAATGTTTCCACTATATCTCTCAGCAGTACTCAAAGGAAGTACGGCGGGTCCGAGTAGGAAAAAATGCACTAAGAAGTAAGGCATACAACAATGGATCAATTCATTCAACAAGATCCGTTCGGATTGGACCAGGGTGAATGGGATTATTGGTCTGACCTCTCGCTCGGATGGTTGACTCCCGCCGCCGACAGATGTCCCATGCCACGTTTCGTGAACTGCTATGCCCGAGAATGAATTGTGATATAGCGCCGAATAAGCCACTGCTCTATTCCCGACTCGAAATCTATAAAGGACTTTAAGGGAGAGAAAATAGGGGGCCCTACACCATACATCCTGCTGCCTCGGGACGACTGCACGTTACATCATAGCAGCACGACCAAATGAAGGCGGAAACCTCTTGTATAGGTTGGGCGTTCCTGCGCACCCGGCATCCTGCAAGAAAGGGCCCCTTACTATAGTAAGGGGTCTTTTCTTGCTCGTTAGCGCTTTAGTTTTCAATAAGGACGTTTAGGCCCACACCCCTCCCATTCCATTTTTTTCTCTTCTATTCTTATATCATGAAAATGATGTTAGCTTTATAAGTATAAGGAAGTCTTTCAAGCTGACTATTCATATTTGTCTTTTCATGTAAATATAGGGCATCTATGGAAATGGTTCAATTCAATCTTGTCTAAGGGGAAATTAGAGTGTAGGCTAAGTCAATCAATGTCTTGGTCCTCTTGACAAGACCCTTGTCAGTGAAGACCCTATTATAAGACAGATCAAAACACTTTGATACTAAGGACGGACCTCTTCCTTAGGTTTCATTCCTTTTCTTTTAGTGCTTGTACCTTATCTCGCATCCAGGAATGATTTCTCTTTGCCTTCAGGTGCGGAAGTGACTGCTTGGTGTGCGTGTGTCCTTGCAAGTTTTTCTATATTTCCAGTCTCAATAAAGGATGTTTTCGCTTCACACCTTGGGTGAGTTCCTAATTAGTCATGGTGCACGAGCGATCGTCATCTTCTTTTTTCTTGCCGGGACTAAATTAAGCTTTAATTATCCTCAGTCTTCAATTTTTTCCCTCTCTTTGTCCGAAGTCCGTCCAAGACCATCCTGCATTTCTGAGCTTTAAGTTTAAGTAATGTTTTAAGGAGTGAAAAGCCTTGCAATCAATCTTTATTTTCTGTTCGTGTAATATAAAAAAACCGATATTTCTTCTTTCCGGGTTCTAACCATCCATTGCCACAGGGTCTTCTTGGGGGGTTCCACCTTTGACTAATTCGCCTAGTCGTCCCTCGTTTGATTCTTTCCATTCTCGTAATGAAGTGGGCCTTTTTTTTCATTGTTTTGTTTGAAGTAAAGGCTTGTTTATTGAGTCTAAGAGCCTACCCGAAGTAAATCCTTATCCTTCTTTTTATTGTTGTGTAAGTAAGCGCCTTGCCATCCTTCCATTCCTCCCTGTTGTATTCGAATCATTTCTTTTCGTAGATCGAGGGAAGGGTTTTTCGGCTCTATCACCATTTGGCCTATCTTCTTCCATTTTCTTTGTCTTGATAATTTCTAAGAGCTGACCCAGAAAAGACTGATTTTCCTTTATTCGTTGACCGAGTGTAAGAGGTTGTTGGAGTTTTATCCCCATTATCCTGAGGCACCGAGTCGATTTCCTTATTGGTTGAGAATGATGAGAGTCAGTGCCAGCGTGCTGCCGAGCCTGTGTCCGGAGTCAAGTCTTTTATTGTTCCGTGAGTGAGTTCAGTGACTGACGATGTTGGAAGTCTTTGATTGGTGTTACTGTGTAACTGGCCATTAGCGAGCGGCTAAGGGGCAAATTTACTTAACTTAATTGAAATCGTAGGTCTCGGATTCTATTCCGTCTTCTTTTTAGTTTATCAAGATCCGTACTCTGGCTATTCCCTCTCGTAGTCGATTCGGTATGTGTAGTCTTTACCCTAGTAAAAGACTTTGCATAAAATTCAAGTCCCACAGCTCTGAGTTCGTACGAAAACTTCAAACCCAGCTAAGTCTTTCCTTTGTTTCTGAAGGCATCTGCAATTGCGTTATCCTTCCTTGGCACATGAGTAATGCTGGCATCAGGGAAGCATTCGAATAGGCGTTGAGCTAGATCATGGTACATTGCAAGGCCTTCATACCGCACTTCATATTCCGTGGTCATTTGTTTGATGACCAATTCCGCGTTCCCGAAGATCTCAATATGACGGATCTTGAACTTCAAAGCTAGTTCCAGTCCCATAATCAAAGCTTCGTATTCAGCTGCATTATTGGTGCAGACCTTTCCTAGATAGAAGGAATAAGGGAGTATGTCCCTTCCTGATCTGAGAATACCGGGCTTTCTCGGGGATAGCCGGTCGCTGAACTGCTAACTGAGCTCTTGAATGCTGAGCCTAGCGGAGTTGCCTGTGTGAGGCATTTGAATTTCCTTCCGATCCCGGGACTCTTTCTTTCGTAAATCTTTGGAGCGTATACCAGAGTGAATCTAAGCATTACTTTATGTGGGAACGTCGATCTATAAATCTTCCATCTCTAGCGTGGATGGATAAGGCTGAAGCTAGTCTTTTTCGTTGTGATGGATTGGATTCTGCAAGAAAGGCTATTCTTGCCTGCTCCGCTACTAAACTCACTTGCCCTAGGGACAGAATCAACTGCTTTATTATAAACTGCTAGTCTTAAGGGAAGCTGCCTATTACTCGTTTGGATCGGTTGGCTCATCTGGATCGCCAAGCACTGATAAGAACTAGATATTGTTAGCGCGTTATCCACCACGTTAGAGTGAGTCTTACTACTGATAGTCTGCCCTTTAACCCATTAGCTCCTTTGTAACCCTTCTATAGAACGCTTGTGGGGAAACCCCTTATGGAACTCGTCCTCGAACTGCTGATACACCTTTTGCCTTTGCCTTACCCGCTACGCCCCTTTATCAGTAGCAGCTGAGGGTGTTTAAAACCTTATCCTTCAAGTGAAAAGAAAAAAGGCCTCATCTCTTCCTCTAGGGATGGAGGTAGGCCCAGCCCACGCTTGTGCGGTGGGTTGCGCTTGTACACGACCTCATAAAAAAAAGAAAGGCTTAACACTTGAAAGTCCCCTTTTCCTGAAAATTCTTTCGAATTTTCAGCATCCTTTTAAAGGTAGGGGAATCGGGGTTACTCAACTCCCCGAGCATCTGTCGCAGAGGATGGAGCGAACCCTACGTAAGGGTGCGGTTCCTTCTCCTCCCTTCTTTGGGGACGAGTTTTTATTTCATAATAGAATATAGGATGGAGTCTCGCTCAGCCCTTTCTGTGCTCATATAATGTAGATTCGCTTGCCCGAATCGGCGGACTTCAGACCTCTATCTGACAAGAGTACCGTCGTGTTGTGGCACTTTATTTTATTTTGGCTCAGAAGGGTTCTGCCTCCTCTAACTCTCCCTGGGTACGGGTTTCCCTTCACTAGGATCCCTCGACTGTGGAATCCTTTCGATCTCTCTCTCCACTCTTTCAATGAGGCACTCTTCTCCGGTAGCGGAGTCAAGGGTCAAGCCAGCTAGAGAAGGAAGGATTGGACTGGTGCTATAGCTTTCCGAGCTAGAGGATATAAAAAGAGTCTTGAGTCAGCCAATGATTAGCGAGCAAGCAAGCCAAGCCGCACGGAAAGGGTCACCGAAGTAGGGGACCGAAGCTAGCGAAGTGAACCGTTAGAAACCGGGGTATAAATAACAACAAGTCAGGCATGAAAGCCAAGTGAAGTGACCAGAGGTTTAGGGTGCGGTGCCAATTCTTAAGAGTGGTGTGAGGCAGTGAGCTAGCCCGCTACAGATGATTGCTGCCTTGCACTTCCAACCGGAAGATAAGATGCCAGGGTCAAATGACTTAAAAAACCCGATTATTTGCACAGATCTGCTAAAATAAAAAAGCCGATTTGAGATCGGAAAGGCAACATCTATCGCAAACCTTAAACTCGTGATTGAACTAAAGAAATGAGGCCATGAATAAGGTTTTTCTCACTACACGAGTAAGAATTGACTAGCCGCCTACTCTATATCTATAAAGATAGACGGATTTCGCCTGCCACTCTACCGAGCTAACCAGGGCGGATGAGCATCTATTTCAAGAAAGGATTGAACAAGGTGTACTTTGTGAAGCGGCTATCGGCTTTAAGAGCACCACGTTAACGCCTAGCCTATTACCTTTACTTAACAACACTACTTCTCCTTCCCCTCTTTCCTGTGCTAGCAAGAAGGAAAAAGAAGGAAATCTAACTCATTTTAAGGTAGAGCTCTTAGAGTCCTACTTCAAGGCAGTTCCTTAGTTAAAGCAAGGAGAGCAGAAAAAGAGGGAAAAAAACCCAATGTTCTTACGCGGGTTGGGAATAAAGGCGACTAAGATCGTCAAGATGTTGATCGGAACACACGACACGACCTAAGTAACCTTAAAATGGGGATGCCAATCTTATACATAAAATACCGCTATCTAAAGTAACAGGGAGCTATGAGATAGAATCTCCTTCTTTAGCTTTAGGTAGGGCTTCTCCCCTTTACGCAGAGCTTTTGGCGGGTTTTCCAGTGTTACACTGCTTTCTTGTGAGCTACCTTTCTAGCTTAGAAAAAGCCTTGGAACTCGTCTTTTTCCCGAAAGTAGGGTGTAGCTGCTTTCCCTTTCATTTTATCTTTCTCTTTTCCCCAGATAGTTGAATGGGATCAGGGCATGCCTCCATTAGGGATGGTCCTTCAGTTCGGGGGTTTCAGCCTTAAAGAAAAATGGCACTAGCTGGCTCGCCCCTATCCCTAAAGGGCAGAAGGGGCCCTTACTCGGCCTATTAAGCCCCTAACTCAAATAAGTAAAAAGAAAACGGACTAAAGCATGGAATGTGCAGGAGCGAACCCTTAGTAAGACGATGATTTCGACCCTGATCTTTCTATTGATACTAATTCCGCAAAATAAAATAAAGAGGCAACCACTATCAGGTTAGTAGCGGAACGAGCTTTCTCTTTCTCTAATAAATTTGAAGATGAGAGCAGGTTCCCATTCGAGGAGCGCAATGGAAAGTCAGCCTTTGAGGGTTCATGTCCGAATCAGGGATGTGGTAAGGAAGCGTAGCAGCTCAATTTCAAAGGTTCGCATCGAAACGAAAGGGAAGGCTGAATGGACGAGAAATGAAAGAAAGAAGAAGGGCATCTCAATCTCAACCAGCAAGAGACACATCAGCAGTTGAAGGCAAAGAAAGAGGAAGAGAAGAAATGGATTTGGACCAGCCGTCTTGATGATGAAAAGGGGCCGCTAGGCCGCTGTCCCAAGACCGCTTTCCCAATAGGCAACGGAGCGGAACGAGAAGGAATGAATGCAAGCAGGTCAAGTACACCCCAGGGTCCGGAGGAGGTTAACATAAAGTCTAAAAAAGAAGAAGATCCTTTGAGAGATCTCATGAAAGCAGGAAATGACCAAATACGAGATTGAAATAGAGGGAGGGATCAAGCAAGCATCGCCGAAGATAGGGATTTGAAAAAGAGATGAAGAATCCCGCCCTGACTGAAGAGAATGGTCTCGAAGGAGGAGAAAGGATATCGAAACTCCGAAAGTAGTACTTCACTTCCACATCTAGATCTAGGAAATTGGAAGCTACATCCATCTCATTGAGTATGGATCCGAGTTCCCCAGAGGCTAGCAATCAAGCAGAAATGAATGGTATCAGGTGGAAGGACAGACCCACCATACAGTGTAGTTCGCAGCTAAAGGCACAAAAGGAAAGAGAAAAAGAGTTAAGCCAAGCCGCTTGACCTCAAATTGGCGAGGAATTCAAGGAATCATAGGCGCGGAAGGCCAATGAACATCGGCTTCAGACCTTAACCTTAGACGTACCATACTTCCTCAAGATGAACCTGCTGTAGAGATGATCCAATCCCTGGACTTTCGCTTCTAGCACTGACATCTAATTGAGTAGCGAGTTGAGCCCCTACTATGACTAAGAGAAGCTCCTCGCAGAAAGAAGCCCCTACGATTACTCATCGAAGTTCCGAGCCTTTTTGGTCGCGAGGCAATGACCAAGAGAAGCTCATCGTCCAGGAGACGAAAGCACTCTACTTCCCGCTTAGAGCATGAAAGGGTCCGGAATCATAGGATCGGAACGAGCTTTCTCTCCAATCCACTTGGCGAAAGACATCCCATCCCAGGGAAAAAGAAAGCAAGTCAGACTAGGAGGAGTAGATGATCCTGTTAATCTCTCTTTTACGTGAGGAATTTCTTGAAATGAAAGATAAGATAATTAGCTTAGAAGCGGAGAATAGGTTTATGTTTGTTTCTCTTCTCCCCTAAGATTACAAAATACGGTTGATATGCCTAATCCCCTCTTTTAGTTAGATTTAGGAACTCGAAAGTAAGTAGGGAGTAGCTATCTTACTTTGAAAGTACAATAGTCTATTTTACATTTGAGGAGTCGAGTAAGAGAATAGGCTCTGTTATAAATATTTTACTCAAGAGAGTATAGCATATTCTCCCTCTCCATTGAATGAAATGACGTAGATAGAGAAAGAAGCTTCCAATGAACCACTTCCCTATTCGATTTTCCCATCCCCAACATGCTAAGGGGAGGCTCGAAAGAGACTCTTTATGAAAACCGGGCGTGACCATGACAAACAATCAATTCCCATGGATCCGAACCAACGAAGCAGCCAGTAACTGCAGAAAAACCAGGTTAGCCCCACCCCACTTCACTGCTGCTCGCCTCATTCGATTCCGCAAAGAACCAACCTGTCTAACTAACTGGAGACCCTTTTCTCGACCATTGACCGGGTGGAATTCATCCTTGTTGGACCTCCTCTAGCGGGGCATCATCTCGCGAGTTTACACTCTCTTGCGTGTCTCACATCGAGGTGGATGGTTGGCCGTATGCGGGAGTAGGCTGAGGTTGATTGTATACACGAGTAGGTGATTGAACATAGGCCAACAAGGTCAGCCTAACCTAAGTAGATGGTGGCATACCAGGCAACATACTTTATTAAAGTATAGACCAATCGAGAAAGTCCACAGCCCTAGGACAGAGCTGTTCATACTGTGATGCTAGGCCGGGTGAGGATGGAACTATCAATGCCACATCTCCTATTCCCGGGATGTATGTAGAGATCTCCTCTTGCCAGGCTTACGAGGGACTTCTTTCGCCAATGGTTGGATCAAATAGTTTAGTTAGAGGTGGGGATTCCTGCACGATCAAGATAAATTACGTTGACCGCCGAACCATCCTACCTGGTGTTCTCTGCCCTAGTCAGTTAGTCAAAACTTCCATTTCCATTTCCGATATGCCTCATCTAGTAGGTATGTTACATTGGGAAAGCTAAACAGTCTCTGATTTAGTCGTCTGGGACACCGATGAATGCAGAGGTCCATTGCATAGAATCCTACAAATCTTACGAAAGCGTATCCGTAGCTTGCTGTATTGAATTCAGTATTTATATTTAGTTGGTCTTATCTTGATAAAGAATACAACTCATGCCTGAAGGAGGCTCATCTAAATAGTGAACTCCTAATTTGGACAGTGCAAAGCTAGCAAGGAAATCAGCGCATCTATTGGCTTTAAGTAGATATGCTTGAGCTCAACTTCCCAGTCTCTTTTCAGTAGTCTACGAATATCGTGAATGAATCTGGAATTGCTATTAAGTCTTCGCACCTCTCCTTACCAGTCGAGTTACTTCGTAACCTCCTGACTGAGAATCTTGATTACACATTGACTCTCACTCTCCAACTTGACCTTGCGGAAGCCTCTATCCCAAGCCAAAGAAAAGACAGCGTGTCAAATATTTCCCATAATTCCGCTTTAGTTATGCTACATTGGCCAATGTTCCTGCATGTACCAGGAATCTAATTCCCGTTCCCGTTGGAGTCTCAGACCTCCAGTTCCTGCCAGACCACTAGAAGCCTTATCTTATAGTATAGGCCCCATCACAATTAGCTTTGACCCATCCCTCAGGCCCATCTAACATTGCGAAAGACATCCCATCCCAGGGAAAAAGAAAGCAAGTCAGACTGAGTTCAATTAGTCCCGTCCTTCCTTCAGGGAATGGTGGGAGGTATAACATTCGATTCTTTCTCTCCTCGGGCAAGAAGGGAAGCCGCTTCACTGATTGAGTTGATGAGCGAAGCCACTTGACCGATGAGGTGAAGGAGTGAGAACTCTTACTATAACAGATACACGAGCCCATCTATTAGAAAAGCTATTTCTTGAGTAGCCAGAATAGTCTGTAGCGAGAAGCGTTCCTCATAGGCCAGCCAGGAGCTACAAGCAACTAGAGCGCAGCGATAAGAGCGGGGACACTCATTAGATTAGTGCTCCCCTTCGATCTATCATGGATTAGGGGGAGAAGCAAGCCGCCCTTGTCGAAAGAAAGACAGATTTCCACTTGCTTCAGACGTAGGGAACTGAAGGTCTAGCTTACGAAGGTTGCCGCCGCAGTTTGTCTCAAGAGGGGGCCGCTGAACGACTGAAAGCCCAACCCGAAAAAGGAGTTGCAGTGCTTTTGATTCTTCCTATAATATGTTATACCAGTCGCCTTCTCGAAGTGCCTTATAAACCTATTCAATCAAATAACCTGATCACCGATTAGTGGCCGGGCTCATCCTTGCATCGTCTGTACTTTACAGTTCCCTTTAGTGTAGTTTCTCGGAGATATCTGGATTATTTTTTTTAAAAAAGGGGACGAAAGAGAAGAAAAAAGGGAAGAAAGATCTACGCTACGAAAAGGAGCGAGCGGAGAGAGCATAAAGAGCTATAAGGTACGAGCTTAGAGCCTTGCGTCACTCTGGTATGCTAATCACTTCGTTGTACGACTCTGGAACGGTAGTCGCTTAGTGCGACAGCACTATGGGATGCAAAGAAGCTTCGTCACCCTTCTGTAGTTGCTTGTAGTTTTCTTTTTTTCGTCGAGATTGGGTTGGTCATCAGTGTACTTTCTTGCTTGATGTAGTTGCTTATCCTTCAATCCCATCTGTCTATTAGTGAAAGTGGAATCCTCTCCAGTGCAATCAATCTTGGGAGATACTCTTTTGATTTAATGAGACAGATAAAGAAAGGAAAGGAATAAGGCTTTCCCCTCTAAATGGCTGTTAGATTGGTTAGGGGCTCAAAATTACATATATAGGTGTAGAGTACATACCTTAGTCCCCTCCTCCCATATTTTTGTTGCGGGGAAAACCCCCGCGCCCAATATAAATATAGATTTAAAAGACTGACTGCCATCGCAGGTGGTCGGCGGAGCTTAAGTGATTAGCATTTCAAATGCACAAGGATCTAATTCTACTCAAAACAGTTAAATCTTTTTGTGAAATAGCTGTGGGGGAACTGGAGCTCCAACTAAAGTACGACACAGGTTCTCCGGAAAAAGTAAGCAACCCCCTATATGAGTCCACAAAGGACCTCCTGCATAGTGCTCTCCGAAAGGGCATAGCCAAAATTTTGGAAAAACAAAACTTGGCGCTCCCCGAGAAAATGACCCATTCTGAGCTAGTTGATAAATTAATTGATACGCAAGTGGTAGATCAATTTATTGTGGAACCTCCTGATCTAATGCGTATATACAATCTTTTGGAAGATCTTATTCTGTATGATGTGTCGAGTTCTTGCTTTCATACATTGTTAACCCTATTATCGGTCAGTTAGTAATCGGCGAGCCTCAGTAGCTGGCACCCTTTATCATATCATTTTTTTTTCCGGTATGCCGCTCCGCGAGCAAGGAGCGAGAGAACCAAGTGGACTGTGGTGATGTCAGAATTTGCACCTATTTCTATCTATTTAGTGATTAGTCCGCTAGTTTCTTTGATCCTACTTGGTCTTCCTTTTCCATTTGCTTCCAATAGTTCGACCTATCCAGAAAAATTGTCGGCCTACGAATGTGGTTTCGATCCTTTCGGTGATGCCAGAAGTCGTTTCGATATACGATTTTATCTTGTTTCAATTTTATTTATTATCCCTGATCCGGAAGTAACCTTTTCCTTTCCTTGGGCAGTACCTCCCAACAAGATTGATCTCTTTGGATTTTGGTCCATGATGGCCTTTTTATTGATTTTGACGATTGGATCTTTTTATGAATGGAAAAGGGGTGCTTCGGATCGGGAGTAATCACTAGTGATAGGGGGAGATATTTTCAAGAAGATCTCGGGCTCGATCTGGTTTAGTATCAAGGTGATTCTGTTTCTGTTCCTATATATATGGGTCCGTGCAGCATTTCCACGATATCGTTATGATCAATTAATGGGACTTGGCCGGAAAGTGTTCTTGCCTCTATCATTAGCTCGGGTAGTCCCCGTTTCTGGTGTTTTGGTCACCTTTCAATGGCTGTGCGAGGAATTTCCCTCTTGAGTAATGGGAAGCGGGCTAGTCCCCGAAAATGCCCGTTCGCTTGTCGTTGGGGCTCAAAATCTGACTTTATCGTTCCTAGGAACTCAGTAACGTGGCCAGTAAGTCAGCAGGCATTGAGGCAGGCAGATATTACTAACTGCTTTAAGTCGGTAAGGCAGGTTTCAGAGCTCGATAAAGCAGCCGAAGACTTCCAACGCATATAGGTAACTAACCGCCTCTCGGAAAGTGGAATCGCAGGCCAACGGGCGGCAACGGTAAGTATGGCAAGCTAACTGCTGGGAGAACGGTTAGTGTACCAACAACTGAGGAAGGCGATCCAGGCGTCGGCTTTCATTCAAGGAGGCTCGAGAGACCTTGAGAGGACATTCTCTTTCTCGAGCTTTCGTGGGTTACAAGATCGAATAGCACATCCAGCTTACTCTATCGACAGTCCAGCCAGATGAAGGATCAAGGAAATCGGGATCAGCTGCCTTTACTTTAAGGGGGTCTTGAATCTCATGTCATCAAAAGTAGGCAGGCTTTGAACAAGCAGATAAGAATCAGTTCAACTTGAAAGCTTTCGTCCACCTCTCGCCCATCTATTTTCGGATGCAAGCATTGATTGATCTTGAATGGTGTAGTTATCATACCTCTTAGGAATAAAAACCAGACACGCCTGACTCCCTCAACCTATCGGTCGAGTCACTTCCTTCCACTCGCCTTACAAGGACCTACCGGACTATCGGCTTTAGATAGTCATCTTCCTCTCCCCTTTTCACTCGCTTCCTCGCGTCTTTTAGTCAAGTAGCTCTTCTCGGTTGCTCAACCGCTTATACGGCTGCCTACCTTTCCTTCTTTTGTGTGGCCTAGCTTTGATCTGTAGGAGCTGAGGCATAGGTTTCCGTTGCTTGTGTGCGTACGATTCTTTTTTTCAATAAGGATTTTCGTAGCTTCAGGTGACGGAGCGGAGAAGCAAGAGCTCACTCGACCCATAGGAATAGGGAGGAAGTTTCATTCCAAACTGCTCTTAGTTTGAGCTAGGAGATGGGACAATACGCTGTTAGACCGGGAGTTTCAAACTGAGATTTTACTATAAAGTAAAAAGGGCTTTACCAGATCGAAAGAATCCTGTAGCAAACGGGATTGATTCCACTTCCTTGCTGTCAAATACGTCCCTCTTCTCTTTCAAAAAGACTTTGGCTATGAAAAAACAATCCGCCCAATGAGCTACGGCTAGATGAGCTAAGGCCAGGGGATTCCTCTCTAGAAATTCCTTAATAAAAGAAGACAGGATCTTCTACTTATTTTATGCCAACTGCAACTGATTCCACTTGAGCAAGAGCAGCTTGCCCAAGAACAAGAAAGAGATATGCGAAATCAACCAAGACAAGCACACCGCAATCAACAGGTAATCCCGCATCTGATTGTTCATTGAGTGCGGAGGAAGCAAATGTAGAAAAAGAACAAGCAAGAAATGGATAGGAAGCAATCAAGTCTCTTAGTGAGTATGGTAATCTGGATAGGCAGTCTGGTGGGAGATAGAATCCCACCTTTCATAGGTGGGTATGAGTGTCAGTTTCCATTCAAGAATAAAATAAAGGACCGATTGCCTAATGTCCAAGCTTTGACTTTCGCCTTGTCTACCTTCTCATCAACGTATTTGAAGCATTGATGAAGGGTGGACGGTAGCACGCTGTGGATCCAAGCAGGGGAGGTGTCAATCACGTAAGAAGTGACCTCAGTCTTCAGATCCCATCTTTGGCACTTGAGACGAATCTTGCCGATGGCTCTTTGCCCCGGAATACTCACCTTAGTCTGACTTAGCTGGCTCGTAGGAAATCATTCCAAGCAAGAGGCCAGGAGTGGCATCACGTTGATGGCGGCCCCAGGGTTGATCTCTACCCGTGGTAGCCTTCTTTCTTTCTTTCGCCGATGTGACCGGTGAGATAAAGAGGCCACTTATGTATGCTTCTTCCTCTCCAGGAAGAGAAGATGTCTTCTGTCGAGAAGGTTATACCCGCACTCTGGACTTTCTTCATTGGTGCTTCCATGTACTCATCTTCGATGCTTTGAACTTCCATCCTGTTGACGGGTGGGGCATACTTTTCTTAGCCGACTACTAAGTAAGCTGCTTTATACTTTCAAGTCAACTCCTATCTACGGCGCAGCAAGACTCGAGGAATCGGATACGGATCTTTTTCAGTCTCTTTCGCTGGGGCAAAGCAAAGAGGTCGTCTTTCGAGTCAAAATGTTCTCTAACTTTCCTTCTGTCGAATTTCATTAACTTTTTTATTGTCAAATTCATTAATTATTTGATTTTTTGGCCATAAAGTCGAACCCGCCATTTCCAATTGCAATCCCAGAGAAAAGACGAGCGCCTACATAACCTAGCCAGATCCAAAACTACATACAGCAGCAAGGTTGGTTATGGTAATGATGGAAATGGTTATGGTATCAGACCCTAATGTAGTTCTCCTGAATGTCGTTCACAATGGCCCCTTTTTCGACTCAGTTCCTCAAAAAAAGGATTCATCATCCGCAAAAAGAGTACATCTGAGGCGGTATCACTATCAAAGAAAACTATTCCCACATTTCTCATTCTACTCGGACCATGTCTTTCAAGTAGGTTTCTACTCGTCAGGGGTTTTCTCGTCGTATTTGCTTTTATCGTTTTCTGGAGTCTTCTCGTCCTTAGGTTTTTTCTCGTTGTCTGGTGCTTTCACGTCTAATGTAGGGCTACTAAATAGCGCCTTTGTTGGTAAAACCGGCTGTTGCAGTTAAGCGCCCAGCCTCCCAGGCAGCAGTGAACATACGAGTGAAGAATAGGTCTGCTAATACCTACCTCACAATAGTGGTTAAAATGTTTTTTCATCATGCGGGGGCAGGATTCGAACCTGCATTCTACAGATCATGAGCCTGACGAGTTAACCATTACTCTACCCCGCTTCTTCCCCTTATCCTTCATCGTCGTTAGTCCTTGTAAATCGATGACTTTCTTCTCTTATGATAATACCTTACCACTTTACGGTCTACCGGAATTGAATAAGACTGGTAGGAAGACTTCCAGTGGGCTTGGAATGATTACTTGAGCCGGTAAGCAGTATCAACCACACTTCCATTCACTCACGGAACAATAAAAGACTTGACAAAGACTTGACATCGCTCCTCACTCAACGAAGACGGAAAAGGGTCGGCTAGTGTCCCTAATCGAATGAGTGGCTACACGCCCGAGGAGAGAATGTTTCATTCAACCAGTCAAATAGGCTAAACAACCAGAAAAATAGGCTAAACTCGCTCCCTAGCTTTCAATAGCGGCAGTGATTTTCTTTTGTCGGATGGAGCAGGGAAGAAAGGCTAGTTCGTCAAGTCAATTGAATCCTTCGGGACAAAAAAGTCCGAAAAGAGGGGCGCCCCTTGTTTTGCTTCCTCGATTGTGCTTTTTTTGTGAAAGAACCGGCAAGGTTCACCCTTTGTCCCGGGAAGTCCTAGAATGAGTAACTATCAAAGCATCACCGAAGGCGGAGCCTGATTGTCTACCACACCAGCAGTGGAGAGGGATCTGATCATGCTATCTCCAATCTCTGCCCTCTAATTGAGAAATTGGTCAATAAGCACTTTTGGATCAAGTCAAGACTTAGACTTATAGTAGGTGTAGCTGAGTAAGGAGCTGAACTACCTTTTTGGCGCCCTAAGGAAATGAATTCCTTTCAATTCGAAGTATAAAACTGGGTTTTTCGTTCCTCAAGCTCGTAGCTAGCCTAGGATGAGAAGTAGCAGTCTCAGTCGGGTCAGAGCCTTTTGGTGAAGGCAGGGGATATTGATGAACAGGCATCGATCGACTTCGCTTTTGGGAGTCTACCAGGCGAGTGGTTAGCGATCGAGTAGTTAGCGAACGGTGGGAGGCTTTCGATGCACAGTACGCAACCCTTGATAAATGGGGCCAGTGGACGTATATTCGTAGGTTGAGTAGAGTCTTATCAACCAAATCGACAACGAACGGGCCCTCCGTTATATATGGAATGTGAGGTGGATATGCGCTACCAGTCCAGGTGTGATTAAGACTGAACCAAGAGCATCACTCGTTCAACCAAATAACCGCTCGATACGCTTTCTTCATCACCTCTTCATTTATTTTATCATTCTCAAGGAATTCTCCAAAGCGAGGCTCCTATTTACTCCCTGAGGCTTCAGAGCTCATCCCCGTAAGAAATCCCATTCCCCTAACAGCTCTTTCTATCAAAGATCCAAAGAGGGCATTCTTTCACAAGCTATTCTTATTTTTTATTTATATAAATCCTCCTCGTCCAGTAACTATGCCAGTGCCTTTACTAGCTTTCTTCTTACTAGAAATTCATGTGCACAAACCTCTCGACTGTTTTACAGTAGAGTTGCGGGAAAGAGATAGCATTCGCCACGTTCAAGCTAAAAACTAGTTCGAACTACAGTATTTATTCTATTAGGTAATTAGAAATATCGTAAGAGAAGCAAAAGAATAAGAACGCCCAAAAACTCCCATGTCTTTCTTGGAATGATAGGTAGAACTCACTTTCATTCCCTTCCCGCCCCGCCGAATTCACATCAGAAATCGCCAACATGATCACAAACGAAATCTTGAATTGCGTATAGAAACAAAACGAACCACTTCTATTGTCGGAGCTGAGGTATATGAAGAATGGCTTTTTGGTCCCTTTCGTCCAGTGGTTAGGACATCGTCTTTTCATGTCGAAGACACGGGTTCGATTCCCGTAAGGGATAGGTACTCATTCCCGGCCGCTTTCAGTTAGTGTTCATTGCTGAGTGATCGCTCGCTATCTGGCTGGAAAAGGTGGTCCGGAAGCTTCCTTTCTCCCAGCAAGCAAGACGAGATCACCACTTCTCTCAGTAATGGACTTCCTTGAATTATTTCTTAGTCTTAGATGTCCTTTCATAGGTTATCGAACCTCCGAGAGACAGAATCTCCATGCATGCGTTCTTTCTCTCCTCCCCTCCCTAATACCTAATACATAGTTCCGTCTATGGAGCCTAAAGCTTAAACCATGGCATGGCAGTAAGAAGTAAGTTGGCCTAGTCTCTCGCCCAGCTTTCGCCTTCTTCAGTGGCCAAGTTGAAGCGTTCAACGGTTCTTCGGCCTACCGCCTTTCTTTTTTTTTTTCAAGGTTGAGCTTGTTCAATTGAAGCTAATGCTATGCTGCCCTTCCCTTGTTCAAGAGAAAGCGAGGACTTTATTTTCTTTTTTTTAAGTTACCGACCTAAACAAAAGAGATTAGCCTCTTGATCGATCGATTGATTGGATCGAAGTATGAAGGGGTTGATTGAAGTATGAGATCAGCCCAAGACTAAGGCCGAGCAACTAGCTGCTGCAAGATTGGACGTCTATCTATCTCACCACGCCCCCTACTCCTATAAGGGCCGGTGGAAGGAATGCTCTGCTCATCTTTCTTACGGCTCGTTACCGCAGCGCTCGTTCGCCCCTTCGGCTTTTTCAATTCAAAAAAAAAAGGTAGTGTCTTTTTCCTGGTAAATAGCGTCTTGAAGCAAAGGCATTATTGAACGAAAGAGATGCCGGGTCGGTCAATTGCATTAGGTAGGAGATGCAGGACCTGTCTTAACCGCAAGTGCATTCGCTATTCGATTCCATCCTCGATCCCACAAAATTTTGATTCCAAAGTTTGTATCTCTTCTTTACTTTTAAGTGACAAGGGGGGTGACAAACGGTATACTTTCTTCTCTATGTCGCCGTCTCATCAATGAGCGTAGATTGATAGAGATGGCTTTTGTGCTGGTCAATCTGTATCCCATTCTTCAGGTATAGTTTTGTTTGATCATAGATCGGCAGGTGACCCGTCCTTTCTCCCCCTTTCGTCATAAGGCGTGGTCTGACTCTGAGAAAAACCATTCCTGTGTTTAGTTTAGGTCCCTACTAAGCAGAATTCGTAAACTATGCAAGGGCTATTTTAAGAATTATTAACAATAAAAGCATAAACAATTATCAACGCCCTTACGAGGTAGTGATGAGTTAAACTACTCGTGTTGGCATGGAAGTCAGCCCGGTAAACTGATTCCATTCTGCTACTAGGGTTCCAAACCTTCCCCTTAGCTCTAGAAAGACGTTTCCTTATCAAGAGATGCTAAAGCTATTTATAGTTGTTTAAGTCGGAAGGAGGGCTTTGGGCAAAGAGCAACTGGAAAGTACTTGACTTCAGTCCCAGTACTGAAAGACGTGACTTCAGGAGTTTCTTTCGGAAGGAAAGACTTCGTTTACTTCCTGCAAATTTTTTTTGTAAGAACTAGTAGAAAGAAAGGAATTAGGAAAAAAAATGGGTAGGCCTTCTGAGCAGTCATTTAGGGGCCTTGTTAGCGACCCTTCATTCTTCCCTAAGCTGTCAGAGTCCGATCGAAGCGAGCAAGAGAAACAGGAATCATCGCTCATAGATGTGAATTGAGCCGAATTATTTTTAATTAGGCTTTCTAGTATGGTCCCTGTCCCGGGTAAGGTCTGATTGTTATCCGCAAGTGTTGTTTAGTTTTGACCGCGGGAAGATGAACTTTCCAAAAATGCTTATTTGGTTGGGAAAGAGAGGACTTCTGACTCCGAGCCTACCCTACCCAAAAACAAGTTTCAGCTATTGATGTAGCCTCTTGTCGCTACTTACTAGAGGAATCCCTTCTATACCACTCAACAAAAGCAAAAATCCCATCAAGATAGATTGAATCGACGACCTATACTTCAACTAAAGGCACAAGGGAATCAAGAGTTCAAGAGCACAGAACAGAGGAAATGCACATGGGTCTCCTTGAATAACGAAGTCTAAGATAAAGAAAGAAAGGTAGAGTGGGCTTCTAGTTGCTCTGCTTGGATTGGCATGGCTGTCCCCCTTTGCTGGTTGAGGCTTGGCCTTTGACTCTGCTTGCCTCTACTTTTCATGTCAAGCGTACAAGTGTTGTTTAGTGGGATTTACCTTTCAAGACAGGAATTGTTTTTCATCTTATCGGAAAAGACCCTGTATAAGTCGACGTCTTAACCTGACTTCCTGAGCTCAGTTGATTGTTGAAGCAGTAGCTCTGGATCGAGAGCTGGATGCTTACCTTATTATTATGAAAAGGGGAAAGGCGTAGGCGTAGGCTAAAAGAAAGCATCTTCCTCTGGGCGTGAAGCGCTATGTTAGTCTTTCGTCTCCTACTTTATTTGTTTCCCCCTTTACTGAAAAGGTCAAATCGGTTCCCTCCTTACACAAACCAGATAGATAAGGTTTCGAGTGTCCATCATGTTGATGGATCCTTTCTTGACGGTTTTCTAGTTTAGAGAAAATCTTTCATTCTCGATTCAAACCAATCCGGATTCAGAGTCGACCATTTATTTCTTCTGGCACTTGATCTGAACTTTCATTATGGTTACGGTGCTTTGCCTCCTCTGCAAGAGGACGGGGTCTCGGCAACAGGCCTCCTCTACCTTTTTTTTTTCGGTATATCACATCTATAGTTTTCATCTTCCCCGTCTCTCCATCATAAATTCAAAGAAAGACTCGCAGGCAAACCCGTTATTCAAGGGGATGAATCAGGTGCAGGGGTTAGCTTCGGATTCGTATAGGTGATATGAGAAAGAGCATGTGGGGTTTTTTTACTTCCTTAGAGGAGAAGCCAATGAATTGTGTGATTTGACTGTTCTCGGTAAAGTAGTTAAACAGCTAGTGGCGTGTATCAAAGGTTATCTTGTGCGTCTGTTCGCAGGAGATGAAAAAGGCTTTGATTGTGTAATAGCTTTGTGCTTATTAGGTCCCTATTTTCTTTTTTTTGATAAATGAAAATAGTGTCCATTGAGACCTTATAGTTATAGAGTGACCGTTTACACACCTTCTCGGGCCAGTGTAGTGGTCCCATTATGACAGTGAAACGATCAAAAGATGCCGATTAGAAAGGCAGGGCCGAAGCTTTACTAATAAGGACTAGTCTTGCTTCTCCAGCTCCACCAGAGCATTTAAAAAGAGCGCTCGGGAATAAAGCCTAATCAAAGCGGGCAAACAGAAAGATCGTGTAACTTGACAGGTGCAGCCACGACGGCTTGTTCCTCAACCGCAGTAGTTCTTGTTCTTCTTCTTTCTCAGAGGTCGATTCAGCAGCTTCAGTGACCTCCATGGTTAGTCTTTGTATTGCAGGTTCTAATCCTGAAATGGATTCTTGTGGGCCAGTCTCAGGAGGGACATCTGCGATGCCTGGGTTCCAGGGATGGCTCCATCTCGGTTGTGGATCTAATCAGCTCCATCAGACCGCCCGCCTCCACAGTGAAGCTTCCGGCCACTGCTTCCACAGCAGGACAGGAGTAGAAGTGAGCGCTTCAGGTGGATAAGCTTCGACGCTCTCAACCTGGTTTGGATCGTTTGACTATGGCTCCGCGTTCTTTACAATCAAAAGCTCGATCACGAGGGTCCAAATCAAGGTCTCCATCTCGCCTTATTAAATAAGTTCGGGCAAATCTACATTTGAAGAAGTTATAGGTATAGGTCGGGAGATGGGATTGGATCCGGAATTCTAATTGGCTTTGCATCATCTGGAACTAAATAAGCTTCGGGTTTTTGATTTCAATTAGAATCTGCATATGGAATTCGAACCGGGCTACCCCATGATCGTGATATGATATCATCATTAGGTGGTGAGAAACCACGCCTTATGACGAAAGGGGAGCATTACGTCCGATCAAGACACCAGTCTGCCCCCTAATAGAGGGTGCTACGGAAGAAATTAGGCACTGAACTGAGGTTTAGCAGTGCTTATCACTCAGGACGGCCAGACTCCAGTCGTCGGTTTACTGGAAGACTTTCTGAGGAGCTTAGTGCAAGGGAGACCGAGCAAGTGGGAATAAGTTCTTCCAACTGCAGAGTTTGCCTATAAAAACGATGTGAATCGGCCTATGTTAAGTAAGGGGGGAAGTAACCATTCGAAGTGGTGTATGGTAAGAGGACTAACAATAAGGGGAAAGCACAGCGATCAAAGCTTTGGTTTAGGGCCTACTTGGTTTAAACGAAAGAAGAGATCTTTCTAGCGATTCAGTTCCTAGAGGGTTCCAAACCTAGCCTTCCAATATGAGAGCGAGACAAGCAAGCCTGAACCCATCCAATGAAGGAAGTGACGTTTGCTACGATCAATATCCGAACAACACCTTGACTTTTCATCTAGATGATGGGGGACCCCCTCTCCCGCGCGATTTGATCTCTCTCCCATTTGTCGAGTCGAGCTATCACCCCGATTGGAATAGATATACACAGCCCCTCTACCCCCTACTCTAGTCAGCTTTCTATCTCTTTCTCCAACCTTCGATGATCCTCCAGCAGGCAAATCATAAAAGTCAAGAAGAAGTTATGGGCCTGATCTTCCGATATCGATATCTGATATCCATAAGCTAGCTCTTGGTTAAGAAAATCCTGCTATAAAGAGGGAGTTGGCAGAGGTAGAATCGGCATCTGTCTCGCCTGCTGGAAAGCTTGACTTGGCTATTGAAATCAGCAGCAGATGTTCTCAAATCAACTTAATTAAGAAGAATACGTTCTTGGAAGAATTTCTACTATAAGGGAGGAGTTCTCATACCCAGTTAAATGATTAAGGAGTTTTCCCGCCTCAAGGGGAATGCTTGAAATAAGCTCTTCTGTCTCTTGGCGACTCGGAACGAATGCTTGAATCCGCTTCTGTCGTTAGAACGAGAATAGCTCAAGTGGAATCTCTTTCTTTTTGGAGGGTTCCGGAATTGATAGAGTCAAGTCATATATGGCATTCAAATCGCCAAATCGTTATCTTATCTTTGTCTAGAGTAAGTTGGTGTGAATTCAACTACGGTAGAGGATCCACAATCATTAGCTCTGGTTCACAGGCAAGTAGTGAGGGAATTGAGTTTCACTCTTGAGAGATAGCCAGATAGTTAAGAGAGCTACCCGTAGCAGTCGTAAGGTAAGGTCTCCCATCCCAATAAGAGTTCAGTCGTAAGTCTGCCCATTCAACCATTTTTCTGGGAATTTTTTACAAAAGGAAAAGGTAGTTGATCGATTCCGCCCTTTAGCTTGGCACGTTGATGGAATAAGTGCTCTTCTCTCTTTTTCTATCCGGGGGTCTCCTCTTATACTTATATAGAATACAGAAGAATGACATTCCCTTCCCCGAAAGCCTAGAAGTAAGCCATAACTCTTTTCGATGCAAGGAATAGCTATCGTTTCGTGCCCCAATCCAAGCACGGGATGAGACTGACCAACTGATCCTAGTGGCTCTGGGTCAGGTCACGAACGGTATTAGATTGATTTGAGCTCTATCGTCCCATCCTCTAACTAAACTAGTCCACCAGCGAAGGTAGGCAACTTACTAAGTAGAGTCTCTAATGTTAGCAAGATCCGCTACGCTATTGAAAGGCTCTTAGTTGCTTATCCGGGATTAGAAAAAGGCGTAACTGCTCTTGTCTCTTCTTTCAAAGAAATTCCTCAAGTTGAAAGAGATATGATCGTAAAATAAGTGGAATTACAAATAAAACTGATTCCACTCAAGCAAGAATAGTTTCTCCTTCCCTTGCTTCTGTCTTCCTCTAGCAACCGATTCTTTTCTTCTTAACTGACTGAACCATCAGGAGGGTATTCTCAAGCAGCTGATTCGATAGCATTTGTCCGGATTCACCAAGAGCTTTTTCTTTCTAAGAGCAGCAATCCCTTCCCTTCTTGAACAAGCCATTCAAAGAGGGCATGAGATGACATCTTATTCTATGTCATTTGCTTTCCTTAGGACTTTTCTAGGCTAAACCTTGTCTTTCTCATTGGCATTGACCTACTTACTTCGACAGTTGTTAGTTGTGATTCCGCTTTCATGTCTTGGATTGAGCTTTCACTCCAGCCCTTCTCCATTCGATCTAGTGGGAGTCTTAAAGGTTGCATTCCTAAAGGCATCTAATCTTTCTGCGCCTGTTGCAGATTTCTTTTTAGCCTTTAGTTCTCCTGCTTTCGCCTGCTTTCGAGCGAGAAAGAGTGCTAAAGTCTTCACCTCCAATTGCGCAAGCCCTGACAGTTTCAGTCTTTCTCTTGAGAGTTCCCCTCTTCCAAAGCATCGATTCCAGCCATTGGTAGTTCGCTTAATCCAATTGAAGAATAAAGGCCAGCTCGCTTTCTTTCAAGCCAACCTGTTGGAGTTCTTTTCCTTCACCCTGCCAATCTTTCTGCTTTTGAGCGAGCCCCCAATTGCAGTTCTCTTTAAGGCAGTTTCAGAAAAAAGGCCTTCTATGGCGATAGGTGAATACGGTCCAGCCAATAGTTCCTAGGGAGGAGGGGGTCGGTCTTTCTTGTCTCTAAGGGTTTTCCCAATACCAGCAATCCCGAGAATAACGTTAGTTAAGAGCACTAATATTAGTAGTATCAATACTGAATGGTCTAAAGCACTAAGGCCTAGCAGGCAGAGTAGGGTTATAGGGAAGCCCCTCCATTCATAAGTGCTAATTCCTCTAGAGCCAATCCCAATCTCTCCTTTATGGATAATAAAAAGTAGGTAAATAGTTAATAAATATAAGACTCAAAGACTTCAAGGGCTCTTGCTATCACTGATAGCAATCTCCTTCCAAGCGAGCTTGCAGGCCATGTGCTTGCCTTGGTTCTCCTTTCTTATCCTAATGCTTGCGAGCCTCTTGCAGTTCTCGGGTAAGATTTATAGTAAGTCCATGTACCCGCCTTGGCCTTTCCTTTCTGTATGGATGGGTTTAGGAGATTTATCGCTAGCTGGCCCCTGAAGGTTCTTACTGAATTTATTTCGCTTGCTTCTCCCTTGAGTACTTTACTTTGCCTCTGCTAAGAAAAAGGCCTAAAAGTTCGTCTTGATAGGAGTATCCATACGAAGGGTCTATAGGATCGAATCCAATTGCAATTCCATTTCCTCTCTCTTCCCTGAAAGAGTAGTCTATCTATTTAGTATATCTTTCCCTGGTAGGGATCTCTTTCTCTGGGGGGCTGTAGATATCTTTTCTTTAGGGCTTTCTCTTCCCTTAGAATAGGCGGCTGCTTTGTAAGAATACTCTAAAGAGGGGTTGTGCATATGCTCTCTCTACAGCCACTCTTAAGCCATCAGGAAAGGAAGAAGCTGATTCTAGGTCAACTATCCATTGGGAGTGCCCTATAAGTCAGTAGGAGTTCTAAGCGAATCTCATAGAGCTATTGGGAGTTCTCTGCCATCTTATATATGAATTATTCCCTGCGAGTCCAGTTGAAGTAGCAGTAGAAGTAGTTGTCCCAATTGTGGGAGTATCCGTACGAGAGAGGGCTTTCTATTCTGTGGATAAGTCAAAAGGGATATGTTCCAGCAAGCAAGGGGCAATTCTATCAGTTAAGATAGTTTTCAAGTTATCCTATTAGATGACTTAAGGAAATGAAAAAGCGCTTAGGCATAGATTCCCATACAGTACGCAAGTAGGTTTTAGGGCAAGCCCGGAGTCCCTGAAGTAAGCCAGGTAGGATAAGAGTCGTGGATACGATGTCTAAGTGTCCACTCTTACTATTCCTCCCATTTCTGGTTGATTAGGTGCTCCAAGATCTGGATCTTCGATTTCATAAAACTTGAAGTCTTTAGTAACCTCGCCTCTGCTAGCAAAATCCTCCTTTAAGAAGGTGACATCTCCTTCTTTCTCTCACACTTCCGTCAGCTTCTTCACCAATGAACACATATAGCCCTTGGAATGCTCAGGATCTTTTCTAAAGAAAAACTTTTTCCTCCTTGACCTAACTTCCCATGCTTATGAGAAGGAGTGTGAACGTAAGCTTAAGCTGCCGAAACCTATGGTCGTTGATTACCCAAATCAGCCTTTTCCCCATTGTTCTTATGTAAGAAAATTCTTCTTGATATTCAGGATTTTTGACTGAAGAGTTGACTCAAGTTGAAATAGATAATAAGCATTGTAGAATGATTAGATATTGTTACAACTCATCTATTCAATTGTGCAAGAATATAGTAAATATTCGCTTTGGAAGAGTAGAGAAAAGGATGATTGAATTCATAAGATAGTAGCAAAGGGGCACATTAATTAGTAAGGCAAGCTGTAAGAATAGCACTCGGCTTCTGCTTTTGTTTTAGCGACTCTTTTTTATCCAGTTACTTCCGCTGATTCTCCTGTGGCATCTCTTGCTTTAGCTTAGTGCTTGTCTTGAAAAAGTGCTAAAGCTAGCGCTTATTTTATTTAGTTGGAGATGTTTTTTAGATTGTTAGATCAAAACTACAAACTGAATAAAAATGAGTACTCATTGCTTTCAGTTAAAGATCTTTCGCAGGCTAAGGAAAGAACAAAATTTTCAGCACGAATAAGTCTTTCTTTTTCTAAAAGCATAAGTAGTAAACATTTTTGACTAGGGTTCCCATACATGCAAACATACAAAAGAAAACCAAACAAAGATAGTTAGCATAAATAGGACTCCAGTAAGCATCGGAGTAGATCTCTACTAAACAAAGCCAAAGAAAGTCATGCATTAAAACACACTACTTTGCGTCTACAGACACTTATTTAAACCTTCTTAAAAAAAAAAGAGTCGACGGAATATTCTAGTATCCCCGGTGCCCGTGGGTGACAGCCTGCACTATGAGTGCTTGCTGCTCCGCCCGCAGCGCTTGCTGCCTCCCCTCCAAATCCTCGATACGCTCTCTGGCAGCGCGAATGCGCGCTTCTTTCAAGGCAGGATCCAGTGTTCTAACACTCCTCAAAAAGAGGTTTAGCACTCTACGGCGCTCTTGAATCTGATTTTGCAGTTGCCCCATTTCGGCAGCAATTGCAGAAAGCCTGTTTGCAGCATCCATAGCCATACGTGCTAGTACTCAATTTTTTGATTTGAATTTGATGAAGTGAAGACACTTTTCGAGCCTCCATTTATAGAGTGGTAGAGGAATCTCGCCATGCAGTACGAATTGCATGGCTGGCACAATTCTTACTACTATAACCACGCTGCCTGTATGAACAAACAAACTTTGCAGAACCGTTTCACCTAATCGATCGTGGTGAAGTCAGCAATGGATTCGGCGGATCATCCACGTCACGAATTGGATGGCAGGCCCAATTCTTACTAGTTCTCCGCACTACTTTTCTGCAGTTAAAATACTCTTATGCCTATTTAGTGAAAAACTGGCTGGCTCTGGCTACCTTGCGGAGCAAACAAAAGATCCCCAAATCACACTGCCTGTATGAACAAACAAACTTTGTACACTTACGTGAAAAAGATTCCATATTCTATGCCAATAGACTCGTGACATCCATGTACTGAGTCGTCAAATGAGCCACGTTAAGAAAGCCCAAGTTATACGCATTGGCCCACAGGGTGCCCCACCCCAATAGGGCCCGAATGAAAGACCCAAGCCTACATGAACCATCACAAAGAAAGTCCTAAAAATGGTCCTGTTTCGATGAAACCTCGATGAAAGCCCACAGAAGGGCCAAAGCACAACAAGCCTACCCATCATCAAAGCAAGCCCCAATGCAAGAACTCCCTTTATATGAAGTTCTTCCGTACGTCTTGGATGTCCTTGATGCGGGTTAAGGCAAGGGCTGCTTCTTTGGTTGATTGCTCATCAAACCCTAGCTTGCCCATGAAACTCTTTCAGTTGGGAGTCTTCATGAGTGAGTTGGCTATGGAGTTGATAATGACATTCTCTACAGCAAGCACAGTAAGGAAGCCTAATGGTCTCATTTCACAGACCATGCTTGGAACGCTTCTTCCTTAGTTAGTGCTTTAGAGAAAGCAGATGCTAACACAACCGAATAAGGAGAGGTTTGAGGCGGAAGAACTAAGAAAAGCTAGCTTGCCCCTAGATCGACATAAAAGGGTGTTTATTACGGATACCAACCCTTTTTTTGATACTAATCCTCCCGCTTGTAAAAGCATCTGGGAAGGGAAAAGACTGAAGGATTATGAAATTCCCTCACACTCGCGGCACTATGAAAGGCATCTAGGAAGAGCAGATACCTTATTCAAACCTATAGGAAGAGAACTTGTTTAGAATGAGTCTCAGGCTGACGAATGAGGTTTAAGCGCGTGCAAGCTTTTCTTTTCTTTTACATATATAGAGTAGAGTAGGTGGGACTCATTCCACTCCAGCTTTCTACACTCAACAGAAGCCGCTCTAATCTAAGTTGAGGATGGGCTTCAACCCTTATACAAAGACTAAAAGGGCATAGCTCTCGTCGATTCTCATTCATTCACTATGCTCTTGGGCAATCCAGGCATTTGGATTGAATCTGTAAAGCCTGATTCCAGCGTTAGAATCCGTAATGGCAGGAGGAAGGTTTCTAGCACTATGAAACGACTCTCCTTTCTTTCCTTTTGGTGTGAATGCGGGAAAGCAAGGCAATACAGCTATCGATCAATAAAGCTAAGCTGCTAACCTTTTAGAATCATGTTTAGTTCTCCTCATGTACCAAGTCCGTGCGACTGCGGAGAGCCGGTTGCAAAAGATCTCTTGTCTCCGAAGGAAACCTTTGACTCTTCTATCTAAGACTAGTAGGGTAAAAGCTTTCTCTTTCTTTATAGCATAACAGCCTAAGACCCCCTTTCCTTTACTAAATACTAAAGAAAGGCCCTTCAAGCGGTACGGTAAGTTTCATTCCCGAGCCATTTTCTTATGAGAAAGGCAAAGCTCGAGTGCCGGATATTTTAGGTGACGAAAAAAGCTAGTTCTACTCTGATCTGACTCTTGATCTAGCTACCGAGAAAAAGGAAAGTCTATGATGCCCGCTCCTTTCGTTATGTTATCAGTCAAAGCTGAATTACACCGACCCTTCCTTATCAAAAGACGATTTTCACTTAGATTGGGTATGTGTATGGAACTTGTATCCTCAAGAACTCAGTCGACTACCAAAGAAGGGTCCCCTATCAAATGCATATCCCTGCCCTGTTGTAGTTGGAAGGAGAACATCCAGCAATAAAGAAAGTCCTGCTTTCCCAAACACGAAGAAGACGAAAGGGGGACTACCACCCAACATTCCACCCATCAGAGGCGCTTTCTAGCCCCATAAAGGGGAATCATCTTGCTTAGAGATAAGAGTCCCGTGCCAAACTTAAGTCCCTTGCGCTTAAGAGGAATGGTTGAAACAGCCTTACGGAACCAACTGAACCTGAAAGTCATGACCGAATAGCTTCTCGTTAGAACGTTTAGTAAGGACTGATAAAGCCAGAAGAGGTTTTTTATGCTATTTCAACATCCAACGAGATTGAAGAGTCCCTAATAGGGGACTATGTCAATACCCTTGAAAAGCAATTTAACACTAATAAAGTTAGCTGCTCTGTCTCTCGCTGTCTTAAGTTCAGTGCTGTGCTAGCTTTTGCCTGACTCTAACAAATGCGCCTTAGCCCTATTCGCCCGATTCACCTTCTCCTGGAACAACTTTCTATTCTGTATTGAGTTTCAGTCTCCCTCTATTGCAATTGCATAACTTCACTGGAGCTTATATAAAGCGGCGATACGAAGAATCTGTCTGTCTTTACAGATGGACTTGGACTGACTTTACTACCATCAAAGCGTCCGGTTCTATTCCTTTTTGAAGTAAAGGCTTTTTATCGACGAATAAATAAGCTCTTTTTACTTAGCCCTGCTCATCCTAAAGCTGTTTTCAATGGTCGAGCACTTCGTTCATGAGTTGCTATCGCTTTAGCTGTGAAAACTATAGGGCGCTCAACAAGATAACAGTGAAGAACAAGTATCCCATTCCCTTGATTGCGGACTTGTTTGATCAACTTGGGGAAGCTAGCTGGTTTACGAAGCTTGACTTGAGATCGGGGTACTATCAAGTAAGGATTGCCGAAGGAGATGGGCCGAAGACCACATGTGTAACAAGGTATGGCTCCTTTGAGTTCTTATTCGGACTCACCAATGCCCCCGCCACATTTTGCACTCTTATGAACCGGGTATTCCAGCCTTTCTTGGACAAGTTTGTCGTAGTATACTTGGATGATATTGTGGTGTATAGTAAGACTTTAGAGGAGCATGTTAAGCACCTACGACAAGTTTTCCAAGTACTTAAGGAGAACGAATTGTACGTGAAGAAGGAGAAGTGTGCTTTTGCACAACATGAAGTCATGTTCTTGGGGCACATTGTGGGGGGAGGCAAGCTACGTATGGATAAGTCCAAGGTGCAAGCCATTCAAGATTGGGAGCCACCAAGGAAGGTGTCCGAGCAGCGTTCTTTCCTTGGCCTTGTGAACTACTATAGGAGATTCATCAAAGGCTATTCTTCCATGGCAGCCCCGCTCACTGATTTGTTGAAGAAGAATAGAGCTTGGGTTTGGGATGCTAGATGCCAAGATGCATTCGAGGTTGAAAACGAGCGGTGATGGAAGAACCGGTGTTAGCTCTTCCGGATTACACCAAGGCATACGAGGTACACACTGTCCGATTTTTCCATTGGTGGAGTGTTGATGCAAGAAGGCCATCCTGAGAGCCGCAAGCTGAATGATACCGAGCGCCGCTATACAGTTCAAGAGAAGGAGATGACCGCGGTGGTGCATTGCCTACGAACTTGGAGGCACTACTTGTTGGGGTCCAAGTTCATTGTCAGGTACCTTACCTATTCGAACCTGCAAATAAGAGTTGGTGGTTGAAACGATACCAGTAATAGGCCAGTTTCCTACAGTTGACCGATACTGGATTTCTCCATAAGATCAATAAGAGAGGATATTCCATGAAGCGGTATCGAAGAAGAATAGTTTGAAGGGAAGTAGGACGGTAGGACTTTCTTGCTCAAGGGCAGGATCCTTCTTGAAATAGAGGTCTCACTCTACTTCAAAGAAAATACGACATAGCTTTGCTTTCCATAATCACTGAGATCTTTGGTCACGAGGTCCACAGAGTGAAGTTGAAGAACTCTACGATCCATGGAAGAAAACCCTGCCTATGTATAGGGCTAGCAAGGTAACCAGATGTCATATGAAAGAGTCTAGTGAGAGAGTCCAACCAACCAACTAGCGGGAGGGGGGATCCCTTGTACAGAAAAGAAAGGGAGAAAATGGCAGAATGCACCCTCCTTTCGGAGATCAAGAAGTCAGTTTGTTGGAATGCTCTAGATGCCGTCGTGGAAACAAAGGTACCCTGTGGACAAGGAGAATAGGCACGCCACGAAACGGTCCAAGGCAGACTCTCTTGAAAGGCAATGGAAAGGCGTGACAGATTTCATTTATTCGGAGCTATTAGAGCGTGATCCTGAATTCTTCTCGATTGGTAATGGAGATTCCCTTGTTACTAATTGTGGATTAGTGAGCATCTCTCTTCAATCCTTCTGCCTATATAATAAAATAAAGTAGTGAGGAGAGTGCCAGCTCCAACCGCGAGGGACATTGGAAGGACGGGATGGCAACCCCATTCGTTGTAGATGTGTTTATCCATCTTCTCGACAGCATGTCCTAGGCATAGCTCCTCCGTACTGACCTTATCTCCGACAAGCAGAGCGGTTTATTGGCCTGCCTACCGTTAAAAGGAATTGATGTAATAGGTCCTTATTCATTATAATGCTCTCCGGCTTGGATCTGTATCTGTCCCCATCCTCAGGAGGTCTATCCCGTGGTGGTCTGTCCAGTCCAGAGTAGTGATCTCCGTGGGCGAGGCGTGACGCATTTCCAGTTGCGTTGTAGGTCGTTGGTGCTAGTTTTCTCATTTGCCGAAGTCGTATTCCGCAGTGGAAGTGGTTGAAATGGAATTGGTCATGCGCTAAGTTCTTCATCCTGAATCGCTTCCCCAACAGAATGAAAGGATTGTAGCCACGCAATGAAATGAATAGAAAGAAGTGCCTTTATGAGGAAACGGCCATTGCATTGGGATCAGGCATGCCTTTACTTTAGTTCTTAGAAAGAGAGAGCATTGCTTTTAAGGCTTGAACCTGATAGTAGTTGCTACCTTTTGACACAAATATTCTATTTTGAAAGATATTTATGCTAAATTCATCAAGTGTCTTCTTCCATGCTGATTTAGTGCCCCCTTTACTGATCAAAAAGGTTGTGCAGCCCCAGTTTGATCTTTTGTGCCATCTTCTCTCTCATCCCTGCCGCTATTCTACAATCAGTAATTCCGTAAACAGAAGAAAGGGTCAGAGAAAGAGCAGTTGTCCAAGTTGCAAAAATGGAGTTCCTTCGGGAGAATAAAAGACTAGCTCAAGGCCACTCGCCCGTTCGCCCAGCTGCTAATCGGCCAGATGCTTCCTATTTCTTATTCGTAGATTGGAGATTAAGATGTTCCCACGGAGCGGTAATTAGTAGGTGTCAACGGAAAGTCAGGCATAGAAAGTTGGCGGTTCGGCATAGGGAGGAGTGAATACCCGCTTAGCCCGTCGCTTTTTATGGCTTACCTTCGGGAAGTTTTTCCATTGTGAAAGTCTTGGCTTGGTCTTTTTCCATGTCTGTTGATTGCGCATAGCTCTTTCATGCTTCTTTGTAGCATACTAAAGATGCTGCAGGATCAACTTTGAATGAAGACAGATTGCCTTGCCGCTGCGCGCCCTTTGGCATCAAATCGTCGAATGTGCTTTGTCTGTTCAAGCCCTAGCGTAGCTATCTAGTGGCACTGTCACAACCCCTTCTTGCATCTCTCGCTAAGCTAAAGGAAGACTTTCTATTTCACACGTTACGCTTTCGACTAGAGAACAGAGGGCTCTCGAGCCTGCTAGTGCCATTGATCGGGCTGAACTCTTACCGGCGAGTGAAATAGAACGTACTGGCTGAAAAGAGTTACTGACTGGCCGGGTTGAACTTTGACTTAAGACTATTAGGAATACAAGAAAGAGAGAAAGTTCACAGGATTTTTGCTAACAGAAAAGACTTATCCCTTCTAGCCTAGCTAAGGAAAGACTACCCGCGGATTTAGCTTGAGTAATTGTAATTCTTGGCTAAACAAGAGAAATGGCATCTTTCCTAAGCTAAGTAAGACCGCTAGCGCTTTCTAACCGAAAGAAACGACTTGTTGGCTCGAGCAGAAGGCTAAGACAAAGCTGCTTCCTAAGTCAGTCAGGTATGGCTTTGCTCCATCTGATATGATTCCCAACAGTCAGCCTTAGACTAAACTCCCTTGAATAAGAACCTAATAGAGCTCTATCCCACATCAACTCGGTACCCTTGCTGGTGACTCTTTTCTTTCTTACTTACGCCTTGTGACAATGATTCCTCACCGAAGGCCGTGTCACCAAAAAGGAAGAAATTGCTTAGCTTAAATGCTCTTAGACTCGCTACCAAGACTCCCCTCAGACTTCCCTTCCCCACAGTGCTTTCAGAAAGCCCATTTGTGTCAAGACTGGAGATGGGCTTAGTCACTCCATTACTCTAGTATTAGGATCTAAATACTGAATTGCGTTAAGAAATTCAATCCTTAAGGAAAAGAAAGACAAGAGGTTCTAGTTGAATTAGCTTCCAATCCTAGCATACTCAAGTCAGCATTCTCAAGGCACCAGCATAATCCGAGTGGAGACACTTGCTAAGCAGTGAGATCTACTTCTTTCCAAGAAAAGAGATGTAATAGGGCTCAATGCGTCTAATGAAAGGCTTTGAAGCTAGAGGAGAGCAAGGGAAGAGATCGAAGCTAAGCAGATCGCTTACAGGCCTTTATCCACAGGAGCATGATCAATCTGAGACCTCTAGCCCTGATTCAGGTGATTTACCCTTAGCAGCACAGTAATGATGGTTAAAGACTGATAGCCGCCCGTAAAGGCAAAGGCTTTATACCAAAGAATTCAATTAGAGTCAGTAAGACCCGATATAATGGGAGCTTCAGTCTTCATGCCCAAGTGTGTTATCGTAAGGGGATCTGGTGGCTCATGCCAGACCGGAATATCGGCTAGCTCAATCGCAAATCGGGCATCCCCATGAGATATTCAGCCAGCTTCTTAGCTCAGCCTCATGCAGACCCTCGGGACTCGCCATTCTCACTTATTTAGATAGGATTCCATTTCGTCTCCACAAGTTAGCCTGTCTGCCTGCAAGGCCCAATCGAAGCGGATTGTCCCCGTGGGTTCTGTCTTTTCCCCCTCTCCCTATCGGTCGAGCATATTCTAACCTCAATGAAACTCAAGATTGATGGCTTTCTGCTGTGACTTGAAAAACCGTTCCTTCACTTCCTAAGGCATTCCTTCCGGAGCTAACGAACAAGCGGCGGAATAGACAGAAAGCGCAGGGATCTTAGAGAAGACAGTGAGTGTGATCAAGACAGTTCAAGAAAGTGCTTTTCTAATAGGATATAGCCAGCCGTGCCCTTTTAGTCTCTGTGCCGGGTTTAGTTGTCTAGTGCCAGTGCCTTTAGATCAAGTTCCATTCCAGCGATTGGACCCTCTCCACCATCCCGTGGGAATTGGTGCCTTCCAGCGAGCAGCTAGTACAATCTTGGGATAAAGCCTTTTTATTTGAAGTAAGCTCCGGGTGGTCTTTTCCGGGTTCTAGCTCGCGTACCTCTTTTATTTGGGCATTTGTCCTTTTTGCTTGCCCTCTTTTTTTTATAGGCTTATAGCAGAAGTCAGGAGTGTGAAAGTCTAGTTGTCACTCGGAGCCACTCTGTCAACAAAACAAGCCGTTAGTGAATTTGTTAGAAACCGTGTTCGGTATCGACAGAGAAAGTAGGGAAGGACAGTGACAGAATAGCTCTAACAGAAGCAAGCTGTCAAGAGGGAGCAGTGCAGTCAGTATACGGCTTTTTAACCATTCGATTCGCGAGCTTAGTCACCCCTCCCCTATGGATGGTTTCATAGCTTCTGTCAGGTCAGGAGTGAACGAAGGAAAGGTGGTTGGTTTTAAGGAAGCCTTCCGTTGATTGTGCGTTTACGCTTTGTTTAAGCAGCTTTTAATTACCATCTTCCAGTGCGCAGGTCCTGGGTTCGTCTGGAAAACTAAAGCCAAAGAAAAGAGAAAAAGGAATATCGGGCCGTGTACACATCATAGCATACATCAGGCTTCTGACTGCGCTGGAATAGGGAACTCTTGACATCTTCTCTCTTTTCTTTCTTCTGGGGTCTTTTGACCCATATCAAGGCTTAGGCCCACATTGCTTTTCCACAGGAGTCTCTATAGGTTTACAATTGCGCATTTGGTATCGTTCACTTCTTGATGTAAGTCTCTTGAGACAAACTAAGAAGTCTCTTAGATCGATCTCTGACGATCTTGACACCAAGCACATAGCTAGCTTCACCCATGTCCTTCATCTCATAGTTGAAAGGGAGTTCGCCCTTACCCCCACGGAGGGCCCTCCCTCGTATGCAACCAAGTCTCCCTGGCTGGATGTAGAGAGGCCTGCAACTGACACTGGCAAGGAAAGAAGTAAACTACTAGATTAGATCTTATTGCAAGGCTAGGCGAAACCCTATTTGAAGTTGGAAGACTGGGAGAAGTTATTTTCTTAGGACTGGTAGGGAATTTCAATATCAGGTTCAGGCTTTCCTCAAACTAAGTTTTGAGCTAGCGGGAAATCTTTCCTCTTTTCTTTTGACTTACTGAGAGATTAGCTATGGCTTACTTTAGGCCTTAGAAAAGGGCTTAACAAGAGATTAGTAGCCTCCCAAGAATCAAATAGAGAAGGACGGACTGGCTCGCAAGAGAGAAGGAATGAAACGGGGGGGAATGCCTTAGGAGGGGCAGGTATAAGGAAAGGAACTCAAATTTCCACTGACTCACATGGAAAAGCAGGGGGACGTCATGCCCTTAGACTCGAAATAGAATATATTTACTTCCTAAAAAAAGCACACTCTCTTAGAGGCATTCCAAAAAGGGCCCATATTTTATAGTATCCATAGAAAGCTCTCCTATTAAAATTAAAGTAAGCAAATCAATTCCCTGAAGTTAAACGAATTCTCTTTTTAAAATGGAAAGATCTCCTAAGGTACACGAAGTTACTGGCCTATATTGAAAACTTGCTTTTGCTTGAGAAGATAACCCGCTATCTTTGGGAAGACAGGTAGACTTCTACTTATACTCGGTCTACGCCCTACTGATACACTTTCTTTACACAGGGGCTGAGACAGGCTGGCTGAAAGAGGAGAGGTTCTGAAAGAGATCTCGACTGAAAGGAGAGGAAGGATGATACTCCTGCGCTTTCAAACTCACTTGCCCTAGCTTACTTGCTCACTCTCAGGCTTGCCTTTGACCTTGCCTGCTTGTGCTTGAAAACTTGCTTGCTCACAGGATGGATGGCTTCTTCGCCTACCGCATCAAGCTAAGAAGAAAGAAGAGGAAATCCAGCTGACAATCAATAATAGCTTCCAATCGCAGAATAAAGCTTCCCCAAAGCAAAGCCAAGCAGGTAAGCAAGCCAGTGTAAGTCCCCTTCCCAGGGGGTAATATGCCAGTATCAGTCCCTTTTACAGTATTTTCTCCAGTGCTATCATATTTCCAGCCACCTATTTATTAGACGCATATCTCTTCCAGCCAGTTTCCTTGCAGCCAGTTGGACTTTCTTTCCTTCTCCTTTCCTGCCACAGTTTCCCTCTTGCTAAGAAAAAGTGCTTTCCACTCCCCCTTGTTAAGCCCTTGCTTGTGTAATCCAGTATCAAGTAAGCCTTTACCGAAGTCCCTCTCTCTTATTATGGTACAGTAACTGCGTCCCTTACTTAGGCTAGTAGGGATTTTTTTAAAGCAAGGGATAGAGCTTTTTTGGATAGCCGGCGGGATATTCAAAGTTAAGAATAGAATAGGACTGAATCTTACCTGTGATATTTATTCTTTTATTACTTGTAAAAGATTTCCTACAGCCCTAGGATAATTTCCTGCCGAGGGCTTCTATTTCTATTGGGAAGACTACTTAAATTTCTTCCCCTTTTTTCTTCCTCTGCTTTCTGGACCTGAAGTAATTCTTGCGAGTGGAAAATGTTTTGCTTTGGGAGTGCTGCTATTCCCTTTCCCTCCTTCGTCAGTCGAGTGGTTAGGTGAAAGGAAAAGTCTTACTCTTATAAGACGGAGAGGGCGTACTTCTTGTTCATACGAGTTAAAACATCCCTATCGGTCTTCGTAATTGATTCCCTTCCCCCTGTAAGGCATTCCCAGTTCCCTTCCAGTAATTTCCATCTTAATAGAATCCTAAGAGTTAACCGTTGGAGAGGAATCAGAAATTGAACCTTTGGCGATATTCTCCCCCACACCCGTTCGGTAGTCTACTTCGGTTACAACACTCTTTCCCCTACGATCCGGGGCTAGCTTTGCTTGCTTCCCTCTCCCTCTCCCTCTCCTTCCTTTTGCCTTAGAAAGAGTTCAACCTACTTGAAAGAGGAAAAGGAAGAAGACGAAGACAGAGTCAATTCGTTCCTCTCCCTCTCCTTCTCCTTTACAGTCGAGCATATTCAATCCTCTCCCTATCGGTCGAGCTGCTTCGCTCCTTGGTCTGCCGAAAAAGATCAAACTTTTCGTATGATCCCGGGAACGATGACCCAATGCATGAGATGATAGGATAGATAAAAGGTCCGGGATTGCTTTCTTGCACGTATTTCGAAGACAGCCGAGACAGACTAGCCCTTTGATGCATCCCATTGGTTATCAACCCTTAGAACTACAACTCGATCAAAGGCATAAATTGTAACTGCCACTCCAACCTAGCATTTACTCGCTACGCTAACTGCTATCCGCCTTGAACCGGAAACCAGGCAAACAGCCTTCGACAGCCTGGCATACCGCTATGACTTTCCCCAGTAGCCGTATCGACACGCTCGCACAGTGCATTCCCAGCAAGTGTCCTGGAGTTACTGCTGCTTGCGAGTCCTTCCTCTTTTGAGATTGTCAGAGCCAGGAATGAAGAAGCAACGGACAGATAGACTCAAAATTTACATCCAGTATTCTATCCTTTAATTGATTGCATACCGTCTTGCTCCTGTTTACCGTACTATTAGCTGTACTTCTTTCCGAATGGTTCATTCCCTACTTACTCTATTAGGGGCATACTCAATAGTTGTCTTTCCTTTCCTGTACTTTTTTATTTCCCTATTTGATCTAGTAAGGGGGAAAGGCAGACCGCTTACCATAAACAGAAGATCGATATCGCACAGAAGGCCTGATATCGCCCTATTTGAGATACTGATTCAAGTTATAGTACTTCCTCAGAGCGATTGAACTAGCCTTTTGACTAAATAGATGCATAGAGAGGGAATCCTGAACTACAGGAAAAAAGGAGAGCTACTTGCCAGCAGAAGGAAAGGAAGAAGCAAAAGCTTTCGCATGTAGTCACTCACATTATCTGTACTTTACGTAAGCCTGTTAGTGCAGCTCAGCTGGAAGAGATTCTAAGCGAGAAGCAGTACTGAACCGGAGCCACATCGAGTTAGTTCCCCTCAAAGCCTTCTTCCGAACTTGCCAACAAGTGCTTATGAAAGCAGGTCGGTCTCTATCAAACAATCAAGCGCAAGAGACAACAGGGTCTTGAGGCAGGAAGATTGATAGACACAGAAAGAGAAGATCTAGATTTCAAAGAAGAGAAGCGAAAGCCGCTCAAATGCAAAATTGGAGGGCAGAAGCCACTCGCTTCACTAAGGGCAAGGAACAAAAACCACTCAATTCTTTGTGAAATTAAGGAGAGCAGCCAGCCCTTTCTTATTATATTAATTATTAGCGGGTAGGTTAAACTTTTTCCTGAAGCATAGATGAAATTAGAGATGAAAAAGACTTAAATCGTCTCTTTCATTACTTTTACAGAACGATTGAATAATAATTCCACACTTCGCTCTAAGATCGTCAATCGTATCGGAGCTCCCTGGGAAAATCAACGTCCAATACCCAGTTGGCAGGTTCAGTTGCTTAGATTTCCTTTCTTTTTAGCCTTTCTGCTCGCCTTCCCTGAGGATGACTTCAGAGTGCTTCAACTTGGCCAAGGGTGGATGTAATTCAGGTAAAAGAATGGCACTTGCTCTATTCTTGTTAGCTTGCTTGTAAAGGGGCCTGTACAGACTGTTGCAAGACTCTTTCGCCAATCCTACTGGTCCGCTGTGGTTCTTGCAGTTATGGCTTCATGCTTACTTCCCCTCGGTCGGTTGTTTACAAATAGAATAAGGAAGAAGCATCGAATGCTGCTATTGAATGCGCTGTTGTTGCTGAGTGAATAACCGGTCTTGTCGTATCCGCTGTGAGCCTATCTGCTGTAAGAAAGCTAACTGAATGCGTATCCGCTCTTTGATAGAACGACGTAAGTGCTGTTATTAGTGCTTTTTTACTAGATTTCCTGTTGATGCAATAACCTGAAAAAGAAAGTACTTCCAACCAATCTTTCTTGATCAAGGTGATCAAAGATCAGTGCTACACTTCAAAAGTCTGTCATTGCCCAGAGTTATGTTGTGTTAGAGACCGTGATTATTTTAATAAACTCTTTTCCCGGGAGGAGGATTGAAGTGTTGACCTCCCCCTCTTTGCATTAGTGTTTCTTTCTTCTGCTTCTCTTGCTATTCTTTGGAACGGTCACATGATATCATCCGATCTCAATGTGCGTACGAAATATCTATGGTGGTGTTGTACGAGATCTTTCTCTGTTTGCTATGGGAATGGGAACAGCTCTTTTTTCCTATATCCGCTTTCAGCTATGCTATATAGGTGTGCTACGGCATGAAGAGGAGGCGCATCGTAAGTACGTAAGTAGCATGCGGAGGAGCGCCCACACGTTTTCTGAAACGCATTTTCGGAAAAAAGTACAACAAAAGGAAAAAAAAGGAAAAGCAATGGATAATTAACGGAGATTGCTCGTCCTGCTCGAGCCATTTTTGAGGGAGCTGAGGGAGGGAAGAATGCAAATTGACTCATGTAGCTTCTCACCAATTGTAACATTTACTTCTTTTTTCAATTTTTCCTAGGTAAAGTACAACTAACTATGGACTTTTCCCATCCCCCTCCATGTTCTGGACACTAAGTCCTTGCCAAGGCCTTTTGACACGGGATCAGCCAGATCTCGTCTGGACTCCACATACTGACTGGAAATATTCCATCAGTCAAAATCCCTCTCACATACATCAGACACACTAGTATGGATTAACTATTGTAACACTAACTGTACCATCTCAGCATGGCAGCTTTATTGTCACAATATATTGTCTAGGCCGGCAACAATTGCTCCATATTGGTACTTCTACAAATATGTTCCTGAGCCACTCTACTTCTCTTCAAGCAGAGGTATATGCAATAAACTCTTATTCTATGAAGGAATGAGTTATGTCTGTCTGCCACTTTCTTTCGATGAAATTGCTCCTCTACCTAATGGTGAAGACCCAGGCAGACACCGACTTGGAATATTCATGATCTGAATTCCAGTCGCGTCACTGTAATCCTCCTCGATCACAGCAGGGTTCAAAACCTCAGTGCTACATGTAATCCATTTTTATTTTACCTCTTAGCTAACTCATAACTCTGGTCAGAGCACTCCACTGCTCTTTCCCTGGATTACTTGAGTTCTTGCTCAACATCTCCAAAGCAAAAGCTATGTCTGGTCTCGTACAATACATGAGGTACATGAGACTCCCCATTTCTGAGAATATTCAGTTGAGCTACATAGCTTCAAATCTAAAAGGCTTTGTTCCGTATCAACTTGATTGATACTGGGATCATTGGATTCCTTAAAAGCTGAGTTGGAGCAGGCGCACACTCGAAGTGATTAAGCTTCTTGAGAATCTTTTCAATTTAACTCGACTGGGTAAAGAAAGGTTAACCCGTCCTTCTGTCTGACAATCTTAATTCTCAGAATCACATTAGCCTCTCCCATTTCCTTAATGTTGACATTTTCAATGCCTGTCCAAAATCCTAATACTGAAAGATTCTCGCTCAAGAGTTCTCTAGAAATTTGCTGAAGATGCAAATGTCACCTCCATTTATCAGGAAACCGTTGGAAAACATCACTTCCTGAACCAGTCATGCCAGCAGCCGGGTTCCAAACCTGAGCAAAGTCTCTTCTAACAAAGATGGGATCAAGTAAGGACGCAACTACAACTGATTCACAAAAGCAATTTCATTGCCTGCTCCATTCCCTCCTTTACTTCAGTTTCAGGTCGACAAAGGAGGATTTCGTTGCTTGATCATTTAGATCGTTACCTGCTCTTTTCTCTGGTTTAACCAAATAGAGTTGGTTTCCCAGTCAAAATCTGAGCTCACTAGGTGCTTTCGGGCTTTGATCTCCCTTCTGATCTTTTTTATCCCAGTTTGAAAAGTGTGCTTTTTCCATCTCTTGCTTAGCTTGGGTGTGTGCTTAATGGCTGGCTCTCCTCAGTACCAAATGCTGAAGGTGGATAGTCTTTGCGAGCAAGGTCTGAGGTAGTCAATGGCCTTTTCTTTCCTTCCAAGAGTCATCGTCTTTTGCCATAACGTCCCAAAATAAGGAAATGTCGTCGGTGGTAAATACGAAAAGCAGGAGTGGCCCACCAGTAATAGGAGGCGACAAGACGGGAGCAGACATAAGAAAGATCAGTTCCAGCGGTCGGTCTGTAAAGCAAGATGGCAGGGCCGGTAGCCTTCTCTACTTAACCTTAACTAACAAGAAGTGGAGTATACGAGTTCCACTCTTGCACTGTCATATTGGTAGCCGTTGTCCATGTTTGATTGGGAAGTCCAGGCAGAGTGACTCTCATTGCTATCGGTGAAATGATTTTCTTTCTCTAATCTCTTTGTAGAGGTATACCAAGGTAAATGTATGTCAACAGATTGTCACGCCGTATGCCCTCTTCATCGAAAAGTTCCCAGTTGACTGTAATCGAGGAGGTTGAGCATGATCGCTTTCAGTTAGATGCACATCAATGATTCTGGTCGATGTCACGTCAACGATTTTGAACTCCTGCTGGAGAGGAGAAGGAAGAGCGATATCGAAATAGCAAAAAAAGACTAGCTGAATCAGACAATCAGATAAGTCCAGCCTCAGTCAAGGTAGCAGTGGAGGACTTCCAATGCAGTGCCCGCTTCGAACGAGCCACAAAGAAAGAAGGAGTAGCGCCATCACTTCCATTCCTGTCTTTGTTGAGCACTCGAAAAATGAAGTATGATAGATCAGCCCCAGTAATGGGTTTGTAAAGAAAGATCAGATGAGGGCCACAAATGAACCTGTCACAAGTCAAGATCTTTCTTTTAGCATTGGGATTTAGTTTGGTGTTCAGTCATCTACCGCGATTGACAACAAGGAGACATTAACGCTCGTAGAGTTGAGCAAGCTTTCCCGTGCCTCTCTTACTTTCTAGTCACATAGCCAGCTGCCATTTCGCTTGCAGCCATCAAGACTGAAGGCGAGTCAAGAAGGAAGGGAGAGTTTACAGTTCAAAACCTGGAGTGAAATAGTCTGGTTCTAACGAACCTGGCATCCCACACAGAAGACGATTTATTTTTGATAGCAGACTTTCTTTTTTCCAAAGGAATGAAAGTACTTACTTGATAGAGTAAGGGAGTTAGAATGCGCTTTGGTTCACAGGTTTGGTGGAATATCCCTATATAGATGGGCTCTGTAGTCGGGCTTAAGCCAGTTTCACCGAGGGTTTAAGCAGTGATTAGGTACGAGCAATAGTCTGATTAGGATTCTGCTGGAACTGCGCTCTCTATTAAGAGCATCAAAGCATTCGAACTAAAGAGATAGAAAGAATAGTGTAGTGTTTAGTTCCTTTGTGCCCAGAGGACTTGAAAGAGCTTCGGATTCTAGCGATCCTCAATTCAAAGTCGTAAGTCTTTCGCTTGACCGAGGGCTCGTTGGTCTTGGTTTCGATTCCAGAGATCGAGATTCGAATAGCAGTTGGGAAAGGGGATTTGGGCTAGATCGGATTTCGGATAGTGCATTGCAATTCATAACTTTTTCTTCCTCTATCTCATAGTACGGAGTAGAAGGTCGGGGAAAATGACCGCTGAAGTGATGCTTTAGGAAGGAGAATGGCTAATGGCTGCTGCTAAGCCTTTCAACTCCCTGCCACGAACGGTAGCTGCGCTACAGCAATTCCCTTTTTATCATAAAGTAGAAGGAATTTTCTCTGATTCGTGTTCGCAGATAAGATAAGCTGAAGAATATACCGCAAAGCAAAGACAAAAAGCGAAAATAAATAAATGAGAGCTCATCAACAATTTTCGAGGAAGAAGCGAATCAATCAGAATGGAGACAGGGGGGAGAGGCGAAAGAAAGATTGTCGAGCCTGCAAGCAGCAAGCAACAACGGCTGAAAAGCCGTTGCGCGCTAGCTTATAGTTTAGGGGTATAGTAGGGGTGCCCCTTTCTAAAACTTATATTTTATATAAGGTAAGCTTTTTTTGGAACTTTAGTTTTGCCCCTTACTAATATTACTAAAAAATAGGGGCTTACGTTTTTCAGCCGCATCGCACTTCCGCATAAACAATGGATCCGCTGGGCTGGATGAGCAACCTTCTCTGGAAAAGAATAGTGAAAAGCCATGTCACTTGGAACGGAACTGGTTGCTTACTTACTTTTAGTAAGACCACTTTGGTAAGCAAAATTCGATTAGATAGGCATGGTTGCTTACAAGACAAGACAAAAGCCAGCTTCTAGATGTTCTTTGCCTGAACATATAGAGGAAGCAACCTTCTATCTGGCCTCTGTACTAGTAGTGGAGTGGCTTGCTACTTTCAATCAGAAAAGGAAAGTTGAGCAAGGCAAGGGAGAAAGAAGTTGTCCCCTCTTCTCTGGTAACCCGCCACCGCATATGTAGAAAAAGAGGGAGCGGGGAAGGAAGAACAACCGTTTGACTTTGGCACATGAGGTGGCGGGTTTGGCTAGGTAACATAATGGAAATGTATCGGACTGCAAATCCTGGAATGACGGTTCGACCCCGTCCTTGGCCTCGGGGAGTGGCGAGCTGCACGGAATTTGAATTAATCAAATGGCATAAGGGGGCTTTCCTTTGTTATAAATCCACAGACAACATACTGGAACTTCCAAACCAAAGAAATGCAACATGAGAAGGAGCTTTTTACGTTACGCTTCAATAGAATGAATTCCGTAAGGGTAGAGCCCCATGGTTGATCGAAGGTCCTATGCCACTTAAACTCAAATCTATCTTACCTTCAATCCATCTTTGTTCAGCCAGCTCATAACAAAATGTTAGACCGGGCCCAAATTGGTTGAAGAAAAGGAAACCCCAGCGACCAAGCACTCCCACCCCCAAAAGTGGAGACCGAACACCGCCAGGTTGTCGAGGACACGTCTGAAGAGGAGGCGGGCGCACTCTAAGTTGACCACCCTACCCACTAATGGACTATGAGGGGGGCAGGCGAACGGGAACCGACCGAGAACCCGAACCGCTTGACTGGCTGACCCCTGAATACTCGATTCATTAGGGTCGGGGATGGATGGAACCAATCAGAAGTGCAAATCGCGCAAGCGAAGCCGGGAAACGGACCGCAGCGCAACGACTAGGACTCGTGTCGGAGGAGCTTTGAGCGTGAGCTACCACTCATGCAGCGGCAAGGACCCGCAACTCTCGAAGGGGCCACCAACCGCCCGAATCACTGTAGCAAACCCTCCCTTTACTCAATGGATAGCGCTTATCCTCTTTCAATCAACAAAATGAGAAATAAGAAAAAAAGAAAAGAAAGAGGTCTTTATTGAGGAGGCTTTGCACCTGAAATAGGACTAATGAAAATCCAGAAGAATGGGTCTGGGCTTTCAAAAAGATGAAAATGCAAAGGGTAAAGAGAAAGTCTTTTGAACAACCAACCTGACATAAGGATTCTAGCTCGCCCACTTAGAGCAGATGGAGATTATCGGACGGGGAAAAGCGGCACTCGACATCTATTAAACAACACCAAGAACAAAGCCATACCATGCCCTCGGGAGAAAGACGTGATGATTGCCATGAATGCTGCCTTCGAGGACGTGTTGTACAAGAAGGTCTTTGCCGATTCCTATCAACATGGTGCACCCCTCAGTAGAGGGGCGTGAAAAGGCCGTGGAGACTTTGACCGAATGAATAGGGATCAATTGATAGACATTTTTCTTGAGTCCAGGATGAACGCTTTTTTCGTTCGCTATGTGCTGACTGGATGCGTACTCGCGTGATCGATCAATGGACGGGGGAATTGCGTGAATGACGAGACCGGCCTAACCTAAAGTAAAGGCTCTTCCCTCTCTGGATGGCGAATCTTGATTGACTGACACTAGGAACCGATTCGGAGAAACAAGAAGCATGACATGAGATACGCGGCGGAAAAATTTCCGATAGCGAATTACTTGACTCGATGGATGGATGGAGGGGGGGCCTCCAACTCAAGCACGAAATCAATGTTGAGTCCACAATCATCGAAAGGGGCACCACCAAGCGAGATCGAGACCAGCACCTTGTATAGGGTTCCAAACCCGAAAAATATCCCATAAAAAAAATAAAGGGACTAACAAGCGCGAAACTTGACTTTGAGAAAGAAGGGTGGCGCGCTAGCTGCAATCCTTCTAAAGTGCTAACGCCTATAGTAAGGGCCCCTTTTCTTGCTCGTTAGCGCTTTAGTTTGAGGCGCTAGCTTACTAATAATATAGGGCTTTTTCAGCTTGATCGGAATCGATTCTATAATTGAATATCAGAAGTGCTACTTAGTAGTAGAAACTCGGAGAGACAGAG